ACAACAAAGTTTTTATTCTTTATTTTTGTTTATATATTCATAATTTCTTTTATTCTATTTCTAATAGAAATAGAATTCTATAGAATATAAAAAATATTCTAATTCGAATAGAAAGAAAAAAATGAAAATATTTTCATTAGATTAGTTTACTCAACTCACGAGTTGATCAATAAATCTGTTGATTTGGAATCACAGGATGGGTAGATGTCACAGATGATGAATTGATTTCGTGTCTATGAAACTATATTTTTCTTTTTGTTCGTCCGTAATAATTGATTGATGAATCAATTATTTTCAATTGTATCTTTCAAGTGGTATTTTTTGCTTCTTTTTATCTCAAAAATGGAAACTTAGGAAAGTGCTTTATAAACATATGTATAAAAAGAACATATTTCATTTAGTTTCCTTATGCCCACTATAACCAGTTATTTCGGTTTTCTACTAGCAGTTTTAACTATAACCGCAGGTCTTTTTATCAGTCTGAATAAGATACGACTTATTTGATTTGAAATTTGAAGAGGGGTTTGGAATTTTGGAATATGCTAGATATTCTATAGTTCCTTATTATGTCAATTTCCAATTCTTGGTGATTGAGACTCATGGTAAATACAGATTCATATTTAAGGATAGATATTACCCTCCCTTTTTTTTCCTTTCAAACAAATTCAAATGATTGAAGTTTTTCTATTTGGAATCGTGTTAGGTCTAATTCCTATTACTTTGGCTGGATTATTTGTAACTGCATATTTACAATACCGGCGTGGTGATCAGTTGGATCTTTGATTAAGTAACATCTCTTTTGTTTTTTGACCTCCTATATCTTTTAATCCTAAAAAACAGGAGATCAAATTCAGACTTTAGATTAGACTGTTATGCCATTATTTCAGTCTCATTCTCAATCTAACAAGAATGGAATCACGCTCTGTAGGATTTGAACCTACGACATCGGGTTTTGGAGACCCGCGTTCTACCGAACTGAACTAAGAGCGCTTTCTTTTCATCAATAATCTTATTTTATGTGATGCAAATACATCTTGGATGCATATACATACTCAATATCCATGGTTAACTATGGATATTGAGTATGTATGTCCAATTTAAATCGGTCTCAATTGATCTCTTTTTACTGCTCATATGATAACTAATAGTTCGGGATAGGGATGACAGGATTTGAACCTGTGACATTTTGTACCCAAAACAAACGCGCTACCAAGCTGCGCTACATCCCTTTGGTTTCCAGTGTCATTGTAAACAATCTTTGTCTTCTTTTCCACAATTTTCTGTTATATATATCATATATCCTGCCATTTTTTTTTCTTTTTTTTTTTTACTTTCTCATATCCTATAATATATCGAATATGAAAAAAGAAAAAAAATTCTATTTCTTAAGAATATTTCATTAAATAAAGAGAATAGAGTATAATAATAAAAATAAAGAAGATATATTAAATTAAATAGAATCTACATATCAAAAATATTTATAAAAAAAATATGAAAAATAGAACAATTCTATTAATATAATCAAATTCATAAAAATATAAAAATAATAGAATAATATAGTTATTCTAATATTATTAGAAGAGAATATTAAATATATTATATATATATGAAATAAAAATCATGCTCTATAAAATAAAGAAAGATATCTAATGAATCGTTGTACAATTCAATTTGATTGAATTCGGACTTCCCCCGACAAATGCAAGTGGTTATTAATAAAATAACCATTTGATCATATTCATATTCCTATATGTAATTGTGTATTACAAATTACAAGAAAAAAAACGAAGGAGGATTATTTGAAATGCGAGATCTAAAAACATATCTCTCTGTGGCACCAGTGGCAAGTACTCTATGGTTCGGGGCTTTAGCGGGTATCTTGATAGAAATTAATCGTTTATTCCCGGATGCATTGATATTCCCCTTTTTTTCATTCTAGTTATTGGCATTCTAGTTATTGGCACGGGAAGGTGTGACGAAGATTAGAGATCCAATCAAATATCTGTGATTAATTCCTTCTTCTTTCATTTCTTTTTTTTTTTCTAATTAGAATAAGTTAGAAAAAAAAAGAGAAAGAAGAAAGGTGTTTTTGGTCTCAGTGAAACTCATAATTTTTCCCTGGTTTCAATGGAATTAATAATTCAATTCCATTGCTATTAATAATAGAGTGAGACCGGAAATGGAATTGGAATGCTAGGGCAGGGGCAATAATATCATACAAGGTACTTAAATGAAAAATGAAATACTGTATGTACTGCGATTCGAAATATAGTTTGAAATCATTGTATTACTGAATTATTACTGTACTATATAAAATGAATTGGAACAAAATCTTTCATAATTTGATTTTGAATTATCAACTTATACTTTTTTTCGTTCCTTTTTTCTTCTTCGCTTCGAATCTGAAAATCGAAGAGTTAAGTGAATCAAAAAACCAAAGGAGGCTCATGGCCAAGGGTAAAGATATCCGAATAACTGTTATTTTGGAATGTACCAGTTGTGATCAAAAGAGTGTTAATAAGGAATCAACGGGTATTTCTAGATATATTACTCAAAAGAATCGACACAATACCCCTAGTCGATTGGAATTGAGAAAATTCTGTCCCTTTTGTTGCAAACATATGATTCATGCAGAGATAAAGAAATAGAGAAAATGGATCGCTTGTGTGTCACCCTTACAAGGTAGATGAAAAATGATTTCAGATAGAATATATATTCTAAAAATTATATATTAAATCATATATTATATATCTGTAAATTATATATATAACATTATAGAACATGAAATTATATACATATAACATTCTATAGCATATATTTCATGATATAACAAACATATATTAAAAAAAAGAAGAATATAAAGAAAACAAATCCTTTTTTATACGAAATAGGATTTTGGTATAGGAATAAACAAACCATGGATAAATCTAAGCGACTCTTTCTTAAATCCAAGAAATCTTTTCGTAGGAGTTTGTCCCCGATCCAATCGGGGGATCGAATTGATTATAAAAACATGAGTTTACTTTATCGATTTATTAGTCAAGAAGGAAAAATATTATCTAGACGCGTGAATAGATTGACCTTAAAACAACAACGATTAATTACGATTGCTATAAAACAAGCTCGTATTTTATCTTCGTTACCCTTTGTTAATGTTAATTCGTTACCTTTTGTTAATAATGGAAAAAAAAAATTTGAAAAAAGCAAGTCGACCAGTAGAACTACTACTGTTTTAAAAAAAAAAAAAAGATAGAGTTACTCTTCAATTGAATTCAATTTTGAATCTAAACTCAATTGAAATGTGGATTGATATTTTGTTCGAAAACTACGACAATCCTATTGGGGTTGTTGCGTTGTAAGAAAAAAGATAATAGGTGAAGAGGAATAATTTTTTTTGAGCGGGGTTGTTTATTTATTTTGATGACTTTGTCATATGAATTCTATTTTATTATACAAATCTCTTCTATTCGACCACCTTCCCGGAGTTCAGTCTCCGGGGAATTCTTATTTTTTTATGATCTCGTTGGCAATCATAAAAAGACAATTCCCTTTTAATATAGCTATTTGTGCAACTATTTTACGATTAAGAAGCAATTGCCTCTTGGACATATTATACATAAGTTTACTATAAATATAGTATATTTTTGGTTTCTTCTGGCCAATTATTGCATTGATTCGACTGATCCACAAACTGCGAAAATCCCTTTTTTTCCTATCTCTATCCCGATGAGCCGAAACCAAAGCTTTTATTCTCTGTTGTAAAATAGTTCGAGTAAGTTTTGAATGAGCTCCTCGAAAACTTGATGTAAATAAACGAATTTTTGTCCTCCGTTTTCGAGCGATATATCCTCGTTTAATTCTGGTCATTGAATAAATGAGACTTTGATGAATAACTATTTGATTTTTTTCTTTCAGTTATTCTTTTATCCTTCCTAGTCTAGTAATAACAAAAATGGATAATTCCAATGTATAAAAGAAAAATTCCAATGGCTTTTGCTACTATAACCTTCCCAACCACGATTTTTTTCTTTTTTTTCTAAGCATTTAACCTCGACATAATAAATTGTATACTAGGTATTTAAAAAAAGATAGTAAATTAAATAGAAAAAGAAATGGCGGGTTCCATCGTTTCTATGATTACTTTTTAAACGGTGAGGTCCTCTCTATACACCGGAGCCCCTTCCTTCATTGAATCTTGATTTAATCAATGTTATTGTTAACTTGTACAGTTCACACTCATGGGCTCTACCCATGAAATATCTAGTAATAGGTCTTTCACAACGAAATCTAGCTATACAGTAACGGTATTTAAGTATGAAGATTAGCTGGGTAGTTGACCCTCTTAGTCCGTTCTTGCAAGATTTAGGGCATAATTTTCGTTTCTTTGAAATAGGATTTTTCCCGCTTAATGGATAACCATTTGTTACCAATGGGAAAGTCTTTTTCATCTTAAATTGCAAATTAAGGTGATTCGGTTTGCACCAATCGAAACCATAAATTTTATACACAATAGAATTATATATAGAATCATATAATTCTTACTAATAGAATAGATTTTTGTTTAAGTTAAGATAGTGTGTGTGAATGGAATTCTTCCATTCAAACTATCTTAAACAATCACCGATACCGGAAAGATTTCTTTTTTTTTTAGTCTATGATCTAAACGAGTCGCACATACACCCTAGTACATGTTCCTCGGCGCTGAGGGCATCCCCGAAGAGCGGGAGATTTTGTGACATTTCGGATTGGCTGTCTTGTGTTTCTAATAAGTTGTTTTATAGTTGGCATGGTGAGTCATATATATAATGAGCTGGTTTAGATCAATCCTAACCCGATAGTTATGAATTAATTAGATTCTCTTAAATATAATATGGTCTGGTTGGTAAGAAGATCAAGAAGATCAATCTAATTAATAATAATATAAGTTGTTTTAATAATAATATAAGTTGTTTTGGTAATCTAAGTCTTAATCTAATAATACTAATTAATCTAATAATACTAATAAGTTTTTTGATAAGTCGCATGGTGAGTCATATATATATAATAAGCTGGTTTAGATAAATCCTAACCCTTATGAATTCTTTAGATTCTATTCAATCTGGTTATCCAGATAAGTAATAATAATAATAATAATATACAAAAGGAAACTCCAGATATTTGAGATCTTTATCTTTGAATGAGATCTCAATTCCAGCGATGGTTTCATTAGATATCTTACAACTAGAATCCCTCTTTTTTCTGATCCAGTTCCTCCACCACCGCGAACCCCTGTTAGATTCTGGCATGATACACTTGTTATCATGATGGATTTTTTATTGTCTTTTTCGTTCTCATGATACACTATCATGATGGATCATTATTATTAGTGGCTATTTTAGCCATTACGTTTCAAGAAGTCATCCAAATTCTTGGTAAAAGCAAGAATTTTGATTCTTTAAAGAAAGATTTTTTTTTGATTTTGCTGAAATCCAAGACATGAATATGAAAGAGACAATTAATTTGGATTTGTTTTTGGGATTTTTCGTTCTCATGATACACTTTTGTGTTATTGGAGAACCCGATTATTCCCTTTAGGGATCGAACGACAGATATCTTTTTTCCTTTCGGAAGCAGACAGATAAGATCTGGGGCAATCTTTCTCTTCTAAAGCCCAACCAACCTATTGATATCGGAAGAATCTTTTGAGTCTTCCAATCTATCATTGCTAGGTCCAATGAAATTCATATAGAGATTTTTTTGTTCGATTGTTAATACGATAAATAAATAAGGATTGCTATTACAAAGAGTACTACATTCTTTGAGATATCGATTGCTTGTTGAACTCTGTGAAAATGAAACCTCAAATCGTGTTTTTATGAGGAATGCCCTCGGCTCACAGTTTTTATTCACAAAGATTCATTCCGCTACCATATCAACAATTCCGTGGGCTTGGGCTTCTTCTGCTGACATATAATGATCCCTTTCCATGTCTTTGGATATCTGCCATGAAGGTTTGCCTGTTCTTTGTGCATAAATCTTTGTCATAGTTTGGCGCATTTTCAGTAATTCATTTGCTTCCAGCATACATTCTACTGTTTGTCCCTCATAAAAAGAACTAGCAGGTTGATGGATCATTACCCTGAGAATATAACATAAGAAGGCTTTCTTCTAATTTTGGATCATAAGGAAGGTATATAAATAAGAAAAAACTAAGAAAGAGTAAATTAGAAGCCGTACAGGCAGGCATCTTTTTTTTTTATTTTTTATATAGCATACGGCTCTACAATAAATATGAAATCGATTTTTACCTTCACGATCAATATAAAATCGATTTTGACCTTCCGTCGAAGAAATAGAAAACATTAAAATATACCAGGTCTCTCACAGTAAATATAGCATATGGCTCTACGATCAATATGAAATTCTTCCGTCGAAGAAATAGAAAACATTAAAATATCCCAGGTCTATCAGACCCAGATCAGTAAATAATCCAATAACCACCCTTTCTTTTTTGTTTAAGAATATTTTTTAAAGATTATGATGATTCCGTTGCTCTCTTATTTTTTTCTCTTGTTTCGTCTAGTCTGTTATTCAGCAATCCAAAAAGTTTCTTATTTTTTCAAATAGTTAAAAACAAAAAAAGATTGTTTTTTTTATATTCTTTCATAAGAAATAAAGAAATATTTTACCTAATCAATGTACGTATAATTATAATGAAAACTTTAATGAAAAAGTCGCTGAAAAAGAAAAACGGATTGTTTTTTTTATATCTTTTCATAAGAAATAAAGAAATATCAAATATATAATTAAAAACTTTTTTGAAAAATGAAAACAGATTGTTTTTTTTATTAATATTTTTATTCATAAGAAATAAAGAAATAATATATAATTAAAGTTGAAAACTTTTTTGAAAATTGAAAACAAAAAAAGATTGTGACACTAAAATAGGCTCCTGATAGATCAGATAAAATTGTACCCTTTTTCATACTACTCTTTCGATATATAATCTAATGGTTTTGAAAAAAAAATCATTTTTGCATATCGAACTCGAAGTACCATGCTTTTGTTACTTAATATTGGCGTAGGCATAGTCTTCTTTTTTTTTTCTAGAAATAAAAATCATTTGCGCCAAGCGTGAGGGAATGCTAGACGTTTTGTAATTACTCCTCCTACCAAAAGAAGAGATCCCATTGAAGCAGCTAATCCTACGCACACTGTTTGTACTTCTGCTTCTACAAATTGCATAGTATCAAAAATAGCCATTCCGGATATTACCGCTCCGCCCGGAGAATTTATAAACAGATATAAATCTTTGGTCTTGTCCTCTAGACTGAGATATACCATGAGACCAACAAGTTGATTGGATATTTCACTGTTTACTTCTTGACCTAAAAAAAGTAGTCTTTCTTGAAAAAGTCGATTGTATAAGTCAATCCAAGATGCATCATCATCTCCAGGAAGTAGAAATGGTACCTTTGGAACACCGACCGGCATAAAATGAAAAAGATGCAGTTGTCTATC